ATCACATTGTTACAATATATATAGAGAAATTATCACAACAACTCTATGAGAAAATATACGTCGGCCCTCGTTTTAGGGGTTTTTCGAGACAACCGTGTATATTAAGGGGGAGGGGGGTTTTTACCGAAAAAAATTTTTCCTTTATTTTTAGATCCGTTTTTTGCAGAGCCCCGGGGTAATCCTAATAATATGAATTATGCCAGATAAAGTGAGTAATGTGTTAGAATAATGAAATGCTTTATACATTCACTATTATTGGTATTGCTTTCCAAGAGGATTAATGATCATGTTTTTATTACAAGATTGATCGCTAATCAAAAAACCCAAACTTGCCCTACATGGCGTGACATTCTCCATCCCCTTGTGTTATGGTGAGCTTGACAATCTCATCCCAAGAATGATAGATGTAGTGATGTTGCAGTAAAGTGTCGAGGATAGCTCAAGTCTACCTGTATGAACCAGATGAGCCCTTCCGGGGAATAGCTATTTGCTTCATACCGAAAAAAAAAAACTTAGAGGACTGGAAATCTTGATCGGGACATGGAATGAATGACAATTAAGGGAGCTAGGGGATAGGAAATCTTGACCGAGACATGGAATGAATGACAATTAAGGGAACTAGGGGATAATAAATCTTGACCGAGACATGGAATGAATGTCAATCGAGCATTAACTATATTGCCATTTTACTCATGATTAGAGGATTAAACAATAGTAATACATAAATTAGGGTTAAGCAAGGTATTTATGTTATTGAATTGTTGGTTATAGATTAATGAGGGTTAAGTGATTCAATGTAATGAGATTAGTGGAATGTCGATTAATGGGGATTATACATAGTATGTAATGATGTAGTGGAATGTCTATTAATGAGGATTATACATAGTATGTAATGATATAGTGGTATATCAATTAATGGGGATTATACATATATGCAATGATATAGTGGAATGTCGATTAATGAGGATTATACATAGTATGTAATGATGTAGTGGTATATCTATTAATGGGGATATATCATATATATGTCACTCTGACGTACATAAACCAAAAATTTTGGTTTTTTTTATACCTTATAATAGGTAACAGGGGGCAGTTTAGGCAGAATCTTGGCTTTGGGAGCCAAGGGCAGAAGTTTGACCCTTCTTCCCCTGATATGTTTTGGGAGGGATTTGAACCCTCAATCTTCGACTTACAAGGTCGACGCTTTTTAGTTAAGCCACCAAAACTAGTTTAGGCTGAGAATTTTGTTTTCGCATCAGCTGGCGAATGGTATAATGATAAGAAATAGAGAGAAGTAGGAGATTGAGGCGATTTGTCCTACTGTAATAAATGGTTGTTCTACTGGTTGGCCTCCAATTCAAGTTAGGATAATTGAGTTGGCTACGAGAAGTCAGAAGAAGATTTGTGTTAGTGGTCGGAAGATGTTACTTCGTTGTTTGGAGGTGTGAAGTAGTGGAACTAGTATGAGGATAAAGATTGAGAATAAAAGGGCTAAGACTCCTCCTAGTTTGTTAGGAATAGAGCGTAAGATTGCATAGGCGAATAGGAAGTATCATTCGGGTTTAATGTGAGGTGGAGTAACGAGTGGGTTTGCAGGGATAAAGTTTTCAGCGTCTCCTAGTAGATTGGGTATAAATAGGGCTAGTGTGGTTAGGAAGAAGATTATAACGAAGAAGCCAAGTAGGTCTTTATAGGAGAAGTAGGGGTGGAATGAGATTTTATCTGCGTCAGAATTAATACCTAGGGGATTGTTAGAGCCTGTTTCATGGAGGAAAAGGAGGTGAATAACTGTTAGGGCTAAGATTAAGAATGGTAGTAGAAAATGGAAGGCGAAGAAGCGTGTGAGAGTGGCATTGTCTACTGAGAATCCCCCTCAAATTCATTGTACTAGTATATTTCCGATATAGGGAAATGCGGATAGGAGATTGGTAATGACTGTAGCTCCTCAAAAAGATATTTGTCCTCATGGTAGGACATAACCGACAAAGGCTGTTGCTATTAGTAGGAAAAGTAGGATTACGCCGATGTTCCATGTTTCTTTATAGAGGTAGGAGCCGTAATATAGTCCTCGAGCAATGTGGAGGTAGACACAAATAAAGAATAGTGAAGCTCCGTTGGCATGGATGTTACGGATAAGTCAGCCATAGTTGACGTCGCGACAGATATGGACTACTGAGGAGAAGGCTATGGAGACATCTGCGGTGTAATGTATAGCTAGGAAGAGTCCTGTAAGGATTTGGATAATTAAACATAGTCCTAGGAGTGAGCCAAAATTTCATCATAGTGAGATATTGGATGGAGCAGGTAAGTCCACTAGGGCATGGTTTATGATTTTTAAGAGTGGGTGAGTTTTTCGAATGTTGATGGCCATTAGTTCTTATAGTTGAATATACAACGATAGTTTTTCAAGTTGTTGGTCTTGGTTAAAGTCCAAGTAGGAATAATGATATATTTTATGTTTGTAATAATGATTGGTTTAATTTTAGGTTTAATGGGTGTAGCGTCTAATCCTTCTCCTTATTATGCTGCTTTGGGTTTAGTTACTGCTGCAGGGGTTGGTTGTGGTTTGTTAGTTGGGTATGGTGGGTCTTTTGTGTCGTTAGTTTTGTTTTTAATTTATTTGGGGGGAATATTAGTGGTTTTTGCTTATACTGCAGCTTTAGCCGCGGAGCCTTATCCAGAGGCGTGAGGTGATTGGTCAGTGTTATTGTATGTTGGGTTTTATTTATTAGGGCTTTTTGTAGCTGGTAAGTATTTTGTAGTTGAAGGGTGAGGGTCACATTGAACTGGGGTAGAGGAGATAAGTAATATGGATATGGTGCGAGGAGATTTTTGGGGTGTTGCTTTATTATATTCTAGTGGAGGTTGGATGTTGGTTTTGGGAGGTTGAGTATTGTTGTTGGCTTTGTTTGTAGTATTAGAGTTAACTCGAGGTTTATCTTGGGGTGCTTTGCGAGTAGTTAGATAGAAATAATTAGAATAGTTAGAGTTAATGTTAGGAAGAGGAGTGTTAGATATGTTTTAATAAATCCTTGTTGTGGTTTGGTGGATAATTTAATAAGGGGTGTTTGTTGGATAAGATTACTTTTGGGGCCAATTTTTTCATTTCAGGTTAGGTCGATTAGATGTGTTGAGATGTGTTGGGCTCAGTATAGGCTGATTTTTGGAAATAGTCGGTGAATAATAGAGGGGAAATAGCCTAATATGTTAGAGAAGTGGTGGGAATAGAGTGTAGGATAAATTTTAAAGTGGGAGTTGGTAAGGTTGGTGAGTTCTAAGGCTAGGAGGAGGCCTGTGATTGTAACTAATAGGGCGGATAGTTTAAGTAGTGGAGATATAGTTATGATTTGGGTTTTTGTTGGAGTAAGGTTGAGGGTGATGATTAGGCCGGCAATAATGCTTCCATAAGCTAAGCGTTTGATTGGGTTGATAACTAGTGGATTATTTTCATTGATTGGGGAAAGTGTGTTGAATCGGGGGTAGTTTATTAATGCAAAGAAGATGAGGCGGAGGCTGTAGATGGCTGTAAAGGATGTTGCTACGAGGGTTAGGATTAGGGCTCAGGCGTTTAAGTGGGAGGTGTTTATGGATTCGATAATAGCGTCTTTTGAGAAGAAGCCGGATAAGAATGGTATGCCTGTTAAGGCTAGGCTGCCAATTGTTAAGGAAGTTGAGGTAAATGGTAGGAATTTGTGGAGACCTCCTATTTTTCGGATGTCTTGTTCGTCATTAAGGCTATGGATGATAGATCCTGAGCAAAGGAAAAGTATAGCTTTGAAGAAAGCATGGGTACAGATATGGAGGAAGGCTAGTTGGGGTTGGTTAAGACCGATAGTGACTATTATTAGTCCGAGTTGACTTGATGTGGAGAAAGCAACAATTTTTTTGATATCATTTTGAGTTAGGGCACATGCAGCTGTAAAGAGGGTGGTAAGTGCTCCTAAGCATAGGCAGGTTGTTAGGATTAGTTTGTTGTCTTGGATAAGGGGATGGAGGCGAATTAGAAGGAAGATACCTGCTACAACTATTGTGCTTGAGTGGAGTAATGCTGATACTGGTGTAGGGCCTTCTATAGCTGAAGGTAATCATGGATGGAGACCAAATTGTGCTGATTTTCCAGCTGCAGCTAATACTAAACCAAGGAGGGGGAGTGTAAGGTCTTTGTTTTTTGATAGGATGAAGAGTTGGTGGATTTCTCATGAGTTGAGATTTGTAGCTAGTCAGGCTATACTTAAAATTAGTCCAATGTCGCCAATTCGGTTGTAAATAACGGCTTGTAGTGCTGCTGTGTTAGCGTCTGCTCGGCTATATCATCAGCCAATGAGCAGGAAGGATATGATTCCGACCCCTTCCCAACCAATAAATAATTGAAATATGTTATTGGCGGTAACTAGAATGATTATTGAGATTAGAAATAGTAGAAGGTATTTAAAGAAACGGTTAATGTTAGGATCGGAGTGTATGTATCATAGGGCGAATTCAAGGATTGATCAGGTAACATATAAGGCTACGGGTGTGAAGATGATTGAGTATAGGTCAAATTTGAAGCTCATGTTGATGTCAAATGGGCCTATATTTATTCAGTTTCAGTTAGTGACGATAGATTCTAAACCTTGGTCGAGAAAAATAAATAAAGGAATTAGGCTGATAAAAAAGGAAATTTTTACAGCGGTTTTTACGTAAAGGGATGATCAATTTGGTTCAAGTTTTTTTGGTGATAAGGAGGAGATTAATGGAAATGAGAGGATAATGAAGATTAGAAGGAAGGATGAGTTAAAGATGGTATTCATAGCTCTTGCTTGGAGTTGCACCAAGGGTTTTTGGTTCCTAAGACCAATAGATTACTGTTATCTTTCAAGGGCCGAGTGAGCCATGGATTTGAACCATGATAAGAAGAGTTAGCAGGTCTTCATGTCCCAGACCTCTCTCGGTAAATAAAAAGATTTTAACTTTTATTTTTAGAACCACAATCTAATGTTTTGATTAAACTATAAATACAGAATGTCCAGCTTCAGATAAGTTCTGGTTTAAGGATTAGTAATAGTACAGGGAGGATGTGGAGGGTAAGGAGGAGATGTTCGCGTGTGTGGGAAGGGTTGAGTAAGAGTAGGTGGTTGGATGTTGGTCCTCGTTGGGTTATAAGGAATATGTAAAGGGAGTAGGACGCTGTAATTAATACTCCAGTGCCTGTAAGAATTAAGGTTCAATTGGATCAGTTAAATAAAGATGTGATAATGAAAAGTTCTCCTATGAGGTTGGGAGATGGGGGTAGAGCAAGGTTGGCTAGGTTAGCTAGGAATCATCAGGTTGCTATTAGTGGAAGAATGATTTGGATTCCTCGAGCTAGGAGTAGGGTTCGACTGTGGATACGTTCATAGTTGGTATTAGCTAAGCAGAATAGGGCTGAGGAAATTAGACCATGGGCAATTATAAGTGTTGTTGCTCCTGCAAAACTTCATGGAGTTTGAATAAGAATGGCTGCTGCAACTAGACCCATGTGGCTAACTGAGGAGTAGGCGATGAGGGATTTTAGGTCTGTTTGTCGTAGGCAGATGGAGCTAGTTATTACAACACCTCAGATAGCTAGGATTAGAAATGGGTAGGCTATTTCTTTGGTTAGGGGGTTAAGTATAATAATAATTCGTATTATTCCATAACCTCCTAGTTTTAATAATACAGCGGCTAGGATTATAGAGCCGGCGATTGGGGCTTCTACGTGAGCTTTTGGTAGTCAGAGGTGGACTCCATAGAGTGGTATTTTAACAAGGAAAGCGATAGTGCAAGCGATTCATCAGAGTTTGTTTGTTCATGAGTAGAGGTTAGTGTATTGGGAATGTTGAATAATAAGTATTGAAAGGGAACCAAGATTGTTCTGTATAGATAATAGGGCAATGAGTAAGGGAAGAGATCCAATGAGGGTATAAAATAGGAAATAAGTTCCTGCGTTTAAACGTTCTGTTTGATTACCTCATCGTGTAATAATAATAAGTGTTGGGATAAGTGTAGCTTCAAATATGATATAGAATAAAATTATTTCTGTTGCAGAGAATGCTATGATAAGGAAGAATTGTAGGGAGATTAGGAGAGAAATGTAAGTTCGTTGTCGGGTTAGGGGTTCTGGGGAGATGTGGTTTTGACTAGCTAAGATTATTAGTGGTAGGAGTCAGCATGTGAGGATAAGTAGAGGGGAAGATAGTGGGTCAATAGCTAAGAATTGGTTAGAGAAATCTCAGCCAATATCTGTGTTTCATTTGAATCAAAATAGACTTATTGTAGCGATGAGGAGACTGTGGATAGAGGTAGTAGTTCATAATCATTTTTTATGGGAAAGTCAGGTGGTTGGAAGTAGTATGATTGTTGGAATTAGGATTTTTAACATTGGAGTAGGTTAAGGTTTTGTAGTTTGTCGGAGCCGTGTGAGCGGGAAGCAGCAACTAGAATAGCCAGTCCTGCACTAGCCTCACAGGCGGAGAATGTTAGAAGGATTATAGGGATGATGGAGCTGGAGGTGGAGTTAAGTGTTATGGATCAGATGGCGGTGGCAATGAAAAGAGTAAGTATTATACCTTCAAGACATAAGAGGGCGGATAGGAGGTGAGAGCGGTTGAATGCGAGACCTATAAGGCCTAGAATAAATGCTGAAGTGAAGCTAAAATATATAGGAGACATAAGATGTTTATGGATTTTCACCATAATTTGCTAAGCCGAAATTAGCGGTCTTAATTTGGACTAAACATCTATTCTGCTCATTCAAGTCCTCCTTGTAATCATTCATAGATGAGGCCTATAGTGAGTAAGATTAGGATGGTTGTTGCTCAGAGGAGTGTGGAGAGTGGTGTTAATGATTGATTTCCTCAGGGTAAGGGTAGGAGGAGAGCGATTTCTAGGTCAAATAGAAGAAATAAAATTGCTACTAGAAAAAAGCGTAGGGAGAAAGGGAGGCGGGCACTTCCTAGAGGGTCAAAGCCACATTCATAGGGAGATAATTTTTCGTTATCTGGGTTTAGTGATGGTAATCAGAATGCAATAAAAGCGAGGATTAGGGAAACCAGGGCCGTAGCCGCGACAGATGATATGACGAGGTTCATTACTTTTCCTTGGATTTAAACCAAGATTAAGTAATTGGAAATCACTTGTACTAATTTATACTAGAAAAGTAATTATGAGCCTCATCAATAGATGGAAACATAAAGGAATAGTCACACTACATCTACAAAGTGTCAATATCATGCTGCGGCTTCAAAGCCGAAGTGATGTTCTGATGTAAAGTGATATTGGATTTGTCGTAATAGACAAACTGCTAGAAATGTTGAGCCAATAATAACGTGGAGACCGTGGAATCCTGTGGCGACGTAGAATGTTGTCCCATAGACTCCATCGGCGATGGTAAATGGTGCTTCGTAATATTCTATAGCTTGGAGGGATGTGAAATAAACTCCTAGAATAATAGTTAGGGTGAGTGCTTGGATTGCTTCTTTTCGGTTTCCTTCCATTAAGCTATGGTGAGCTCAGGTTACGGTTACTCCTGAAGCTAGGAGTACTGCGGTGTTTAGAAGTGGGACTTCAAAGGGGTCTAGTGGGTAAATTCCTGTTGGTGGTCAGCATCCTCCTAGTTCGGGGGTAGGTGCAAGGCTGGAGTGGTAGAAGGCTCAGAAAAAGCCTAGGAAAAAGAAGACTTCTGATGTAATGAATAGGATTATTCCATAACGAAGGCCTTTTTGTACTGGAGGGGTGTGATGGCCTTGGAATGTGCCTTCTCGGATAACATCACGTCATCATTGGATTATTGTTAGAAAGAGAAGGATTAATCCTAGATAAAGGAGGAGAAGTGAGTGGAAATGAAATCAGATGGCTAAGCCTGATGTTATAAGGAGGGCAGCAATAGCTCCTGTAAGTGGTCATGGACTTGGGTCAACTATATGATATGCATGTGCTTGGTGAGCCATTATACGTTTTCTTGTAAGTATAGACTTAGTAGAAGAACAAACACGTATGCTTGAATTATTGCTACGGCTACTTCTAGGATTGTAAGTAGGAATAGGATTATGGAAGTTAATAGAGCTACGGTTGGTATAATAGTTAAGAGAACGAATGCTGCAGTGGCAATTAATTGTATTAATAGATGGCCTGCTGTTAAGTTGGCAGTTAATCGAACACCTAAGGCTAATGGTCGGATGAATAAGCTAATAGTTTCGATGATAATAAGAACTGGAATTAGAGGAGTTGGTGTTCCTTCTGGTAGGAAGTGGCCTAATGCAATTGTGGGTTGATTTAGTATACCAATTAGTACTGTAGTGAGTCATAATGGAAGAGCAAATGCTATATTTAGGGAGAGTTGTGTTGTTGGGGTAAATGTGTATGGGAGGAGGCCTAAAAGGTTAATAGTAATTAGGAATAATATTAAAGCTGTAAGTAGTATAGCTCATTTGTGTCCTCCGAAGTTAATTGGTTGTATAAGTTGATGAACGAAGCGGTTAATAAATCAGGCTTGGAGAGTAATTAGTCGGTTGTTTAGTCATCGACTAGTTGGGGTTGGGAAGGTTAATCATGGGATTAGAATTGCCAGGGCAATAAGGGGGATTCCAATGAGTGATGGGCTTAAAAATTGATCGAAGAAGTTTATAACCATGGTCAATTTCAGGGGTTGGGTTTAGGTTTTTCGGTACTTTCTAAGGTAGGGTTGTTATTGAATAAGTGGTTTATAACTTTGTTAGGTAAAATAGTAAGGAAAACAATTCATGAAAATAATAAGATTAAAAATCAGGGGTTGGGATTTAATTGAGGCATATCATTAAGGGTGGTTGGGAATCACCAATGTTTAGCTTAAAAGGCTAATGCTAGGCCCAGTTTAGCTTCTTAATGAAGTTTCTTCTAGTATTGATGAAGATCAGGCTTCGAAGTGTTCTAGAGGAACTGCTTCTACTACGATAGGTATAAAGCTGTGGTTAGCGCCGCAAATTTCTGAACATTGGCCATAGTAAACGCCAGGACGTGATACAATAAAGGCGGTTTGGTTTAGTCGTCCTGGAACAGCATCTATTTTTACACCTAAGGCTGGGACGGCCCAGGAGTGTAAAACATCTTCTGCTGACACCAGAACTCGAATAGGGGATTCCATGGGAACCACTATACGGTGGTCTGTTTCCAATAAGCGAAATTGGCCTGGAGTCAAGTCTTGAGTTTGAATTATGTAAGAGTCAAATCCTAGGTCTTCATAGTCTGTATATTCATAACTTCAGTATCATTGATGTCCTATGGCTTTGATAGTTAAATGGGGATCATTAATTTCATCCATAAGATATAAAATTCGTAATGATGGGAGAGCAATTATGATAAGGATGATAGCAGGTAGAATAGTTCAAACGATTTCAATTTCTTGAGAGTCAAGAATGTATTTGTTTGTGAGTTTAGTTGTGACTATTGCTGTGATGATATAAAGAACTAAGGTGCTGATTAAGAATACGATTATTAGTGTGTGGTCGTGAAAGTGAATAAGTTCTTCCATAACTGGGGAGGCTGCATCTTGAAATCCTAATTGTGAGGGGTGTGCCATTGTAAAGTAAGATACGTGAGGGTTTAACTCACAATTCTGCCCTGACAAAGCAGTGTAATATATTTTACTAGTATCTTATAAAGAAAGTGACAGAGTGGTAATGTGGCTGGCTTGAAACCAGTATATGGGGGTTCAATTCCTTCCTTTCTTGTTAAAAAGAGGATCGTTGAACTTGAACAAATGCTGGTTCTTCGTAAGTGTGGTAAGGTGGAGGACAACCATGTAATCATTCCACGTTTGTATGTGGAAGTTCAACGGATAGGACTTCTCGTTTTGAGGCAAATGCTTCTCAGATAATGAATAGAAGCATAATTACAGCAACAAGGGAGATTAAGGAGCCAATTGATGAGATTGCATTTCATAGGGTGTATGCGTCTGGGTAGTCTGAGTATCGTCGTGGTATGCCTGCAAGACCTAGGAAGTGTTGAGGGAAGAAAGTTAAATTTACTCCAATGAATATAACTGCAAATTGAATTTTTGTTCAAGTTTGATGGAGAGTGAAACCAGAGATTAGAGGGAATCAGTGGATAAAGCCTGCTATAATAGCAAATACTGCTCCTATTGAAAGGACATAGTGGAAGTGGGCTACTACATAATAAGTATCGTGGAGGACAATGTCTAGTGAAGAGTTAGCTAGTACAATTCCTGTTAGACCACCTACTGTAAAGAGGAAAATAAACCCTAGAGCTCAGAGTAGAGGAGTGTCTCATTTAATAGATCCTCCGTGAAGGGTTGCTAATCAGCTAAAGACTTTTACGCCTGTAGGAATAGCAATGATTATTGTTGCAGAAGTAAAGTAGGCTCGAGTATCAACATCTATTCCTACTGTAAATATATGATGGGCCCATACAATAAAGCCAAGGAGACCAATTGCTATTATTGCTCAAACTATACCCATATAACCAAATGGTTCTTTTTTGCCTGAATAATAGGCTACTACATGTGAGATTATTCCAAAGCCGGGTAAAATTAAAATGTAAACTTCAGGATGTCCAAAGAATCAGAATAAGTGTTGATAAAGGATTGGATCTCCTCCCCCTGCAGGATCAAAGAATGTGGTATTAAGGTTGCGATCTGTGAGTAATATTGTAATTCCTGCTGCAAGAACTGGAAGTGATAGGAGAAGTAGGATAGTAGTTACAAGGATGGATCAAACAAATAATGGTGTTTGATATTGAGAAATGGCTGGAGGTTTCATGTTAATGATAGTTGTAATGAAATTAATTGAGGCTAAAATTGATGATACACCGGCTAGGTGGAGAGAAAAGATAGCTAAGTCAACAGATGGTCCAGCGTGGGCTAAGTTGCTAGCTAATGGAGGATAAACTGTTCAGCCAGTACCTGCTCCAGCTTCTACCCCAGCGGAAGCTAGGAGGAGAAGGAATGATGGTGGAAGAAGCCAGAAGCTTATGTTATTTATTCGTGGAAAGGCCATGTCTGGCGCACCAATTATTAAAGGAACTAGCCAATTCCCAAAACCACCAATTATAATTGGCATAACTATGAAAAAGATTATTACGAAAGCGTGGGCAGTTACAATTACATTATAAATCTGATCATCTCCTAAAAGAGATCCTGGTTGTCCAAGTTCAGCTCGAATTAGAAGACTTAGGGCTGTTCCAATTATTCCTGCTCATGCACCAAAAATTAGGTAAAGGGTGCCAATATCTTTGTGGTTGGTAGAAAATAGTCAACGATTGATTGCCACAGGTAAGATGACTGAGAAATAGGTGGCGGATTGTAGCTCCGTTTACAGAGGTCAAATTCCTCTTCTTATCAAAGTCCTGAAGTAGCTGATTACGTTGGATTGCAAATCCAAAGACGGAGGTTAAAGCCTCCCGGGGCTTTCTTCCCGCCTTTCTCGAGGCGGCGGGAGAAAGCCTAGGTAGAAGTTCGCTGGATTGAACGCTTAGCTGTTAATTAAGATTTTACAGGATCGAGGCCTGTCTATCTAGAAGGTTTTAGCTTAATGAAAGTATCTGAGTTGCATTCAGAAGATGTGAGATAGAGTCTTGCAAGTCTTAACAGAAATTAGAGGATTTTCACTTCTACTTAAAGCTTTGAAGGCTTTTGGTCTGTTGTTAACCTAAATTTCTATATGATGAGTGTAAAGATTGTGGGTGTTAGGGGGAGGAGTAGGATGGATAGGGTTGCTGGAATTAATAGGGTAAGGGTAGGGTGGTTGGATTTTGTTCGTCAGGAAGATAGTATGTTGGTGGGGTTGGGGTTTATGGTTAGTGTTGTAGCGTAGCATAAACGTAAGTAGAAGAATAGGCTGAGGAGGGCTATAAGGGCTATAATTGTAGCTGGAATGAATAGGTTTTGTTTTGTTAGTTCTTGGAGGATAAGTCATTTAGGTATGAAGCCGGAGAGTGGTGGTAGGCCTCCTAGGGAGAGGAGGGTTAATAGGGTGATAATTGACAGGAGTGGGGATTTGGTTGAGGATGAGGCAATGGAGTTAATTTTGGTTGAGTTGAAGTTTTTAAATAAGAGGAAGGTTGTGAGTGTTATAATAATGTAAAGGGTAAGGTTAAGGAGGGTGAGGTTGGGGGCGTAGTGTAAGATTGTAATTATTCATCCAAGGTTCGCAATTGATGAATAGGCTAGGATTTTTCGTAATTGTGTTTGATTAAGTCCTCCTCATCCTCCAATGATTGTTGAAAGGATACCAATGGATAATAGCAGGTTTGGGTTAAGTAGGGGATATAGTTGGAGTAAAATAGCAAAGGGGGCTAGTTTTTGTCAGGTTGATAGGATAAGTCCGGTAGTTAGGTCTAAACCTTGTAGTACTTCTGGAAGTCAGAAGTGTAGTGGTGCAAGGCCAATTTTTAGGGCGAGTGCGATTGTTGCTAGTGTGGCAGAGGTTGGGTTAATTATTTCGATTAAACTTCATTCGCCTGAAGTTCATGCGTTTGTAATACTGGCGAATAGTAGAAGGGCAGAAGCAGTTGCTTGGGTAATAAAATATTTTGTGGTAGCTTCTACTGCTCGTGGGTGGTGTTGGTGAATTATTAAGGGAATGATAGCTAAGGTGTTAATTTCAAGACCTATTCATACTAGGAGTCAATGTGATCCAATAAATGTGAGGGTAGTACCTAAGCCTAAGCTTGAAATTAGGATGGTTAATACAGTAGGGTTCATTAGTAAAGGAAGGATTTTAACCAACATGGTTGGGGTATGGGCCCAAAAGCTTTGTTAGCTGACTTTACTTAGGGAGTGGTGTAATAGGAAACACGGAGGGTTTTGATCTCTCAAATATAGGTTCGAGTCCTATTTTTCTAGTAGGAAGTGGAGAGATTTTAACTCTCATTTTCCACTCTATCAAAGTGGTCCTTTGTTCAGGCACATTTCCTTAGGTGGTTGGGGGTAGGCTTGATATGGCGATTGGGAGGGCCATGTGTCATAAAATAATTGCTAGGGTAAGGGGTAAGAAGTTTTTTCAAACTAAGTGTATAAGTTGGTCATAGCGGAAGCGGGGGTATGATGCTCGAATTCATAGGAAGATGAATGTTAGTAATGTAGCTTTTATTATAAGGCTTAGTGTTGAGATTTGTGGGAAGAGGGGGTTATAAGAAGTTCCTATGAATAAGATGACTGATAGGGTGTTTATAAGTAGGATGTTAGTATATTCGGCCAAGAAGAATAGAGCAAATGGACCTCCTGCATATTCGATGTTAAATCCTGATACTAGTTCTGATTCTCCTTCTGTTAGGTCGAATGGGGTTCGGTTGGTTTCTGCTAGGGTAGAAATGTATCATATTAGGGCTAGTGGTCAGCCTGGGATAAGGAGTCAGATAGTTTCTTGGGCTAGGTTAAATGTGTGGAGGGTAAACCCTCCGGCAAATACGATTATTGATAATAGAATGAGGCCTAAGCTTACTTCGTATGAAATGGTTTGTGCTACAGCACGTAATGCCCCTATTAGAGCATATTTTGAGTTAGATGCTCATCCGGATCCTAGAATGGTATAAACTGTAAGGCTTGAGATTGCTAGAATAAATAGTAGTCCTAAGTTGAGGTTAATAATTGAATGGGGGAGGGGGAGGGGTATTCATATGAGTAGGGCTAGGGTAAGAGCTGTAGTTGGGGCAGCTAGGAATAGGAATGGAGAAGATGCTGATGGACGAATAGGTTCTTTGATAAATAGTTTTAGGCCGTCTGCAATAGGTTGGAGGAGGCCATAAGGTCCAACGATATTAGGGCCTTTGCGAAATTGCATATAGCCAAGGATTTTTCGTTCGATTAGTGTGAGGAAGGCTGTGGCTAGGAGGATTGGGATAATGTAAGCAAGGGGATTAATTAGATAGAGCAAGATGGGCTGGAGCATAATTGAGGAGAGGATTTGAACCTCTGGATTAAAGAACTTAGGTCTTTTGCAATTACCAGGCTCTGCCACCTCAACAACCCTTTTTTTGGGCACTAGGTGATCTTTTCTTATCTATTTAAGTTTTATTCAATAGATGAAAATGGGGTGTACCAGTGGTATTGACCCCACTTTTCCGGTCCTTTCGTACTAGGAAAAGTATATTCATAGATAGAAACTGACCTGGATTTCTCCGGTCTGAACTCAGATCACGTAGGACTGTTAATCGTTGAACAAACGAACCCTTAATAGCGGTTGCACCATTAGGATGTCCTGATCCAACATCGAGGTCGTAAACCCTTTCTTCGATAGGGACTCTGAGAAAGGATTGCGCTGTTATCCCTAGGGTAACTTGGTTCATTGATCAGGAAATCCTGGGTCATTTTTCGATAAATATTTTATTAATTAGAACTGTTATTCTAATTTTTAAGTACTTAGTACTCAGTCGATAAGGGGGATTTGTTTTCCCCCTTGGTCACCCCAACCAAAAACAGTTAAATTAGAAATATTGTATGTGTTGTTTATGTCCTTAGAGGTATAGGGTTACATAGTTAATTTAAGTGTTTGAAGCTCCATAGGGTCTTCTCGTCTAATGTTATTATATTCGCTTCTGCACGAATAGATCAATTTCATTGATTAGAAAATAGAGACAGTTAAACTCTCGTGGTGCCTTTCATACGGGTCTTCATTTAAAAGACAAGTGATTACGCTACCTTTGCACGGTCAAAATACCGCGGCCGTTGAACATTGTCACAGGGCAGGCGGGACCTCTTATGGTTTAGCAAGAGGCGATGTTTTTGGTAAACAGGCGGAGTTTATGTTTGCCGAGTTCCTTTATTTTCTTTTAATCTTTCCTGGTGACACTCCTGTGTAGGATTAACGGGTGGAAGAATAGGGTTTTCTGGTTAATGTTTAAATGATATAATGGCCTCAGTTTGGGGCCGTTTAATTATCAGTGATTTAATTCTTCTGACATACACTTGTGTCGGGAGAGATTTGTTCTCTTTATTACTCATTTTAGCATAAATTCTTTTATATTTTTATAAAATAACCCAATAGGATAAAGAGGGTAGTGAATATGTATCGGAATTGAAGGTTTGGTTGTTGAGCTGGAGCTGCGACGCTTGCTTTACAGGTGGCTGCTTTTAGGCCCACTGAGGGGGTAACCTTGATGATTGTGATCATTTCCCATCTTAAAAAGTTGTATCTTAGTTTAGAAGGGCTGTACCTCTTCTAAATAACTGTTAATTCTTATGGGTTCCTTTAATAAGGAAGTCTTGTTTGGGTAATAAAAAATTAATGCAGAACTGAAGTTCTTTTTTTGGGTAACCAGCTATCACTAAACTCGGTAGGCTTTTCACCGCTACTCGGAAGTCTTCCCACTCTTTTGCCACAGAGACGGGTTAGCTCTATAATGCTACTTCGGAGTAGCTCGTTTAGTTTCGGGAAGGTAGACTTAAAATCTTTTTGCCTAATTTTTCTAGCTAAATCATGATGCAAAAGGTACGAGATGTAAACTCTGCTTTTTAGTACTTTAATAATTTGTTTCATTTCTTTTTCAGCTTTCCCTTGCGGTACATAAGCTATTGCGCTAAGGTTATTGTTCTGTCGCCCATACTAAAAGGTTTAGAATGTTTTAATTGAAAATTGTAGTGTAAATTAGATTTATTGGGTCTAGTTGAGTTGGTGTGTAGGCTAGCTTTGAGGTTCAAAATGACCCGAGTTGCACGGGTATTCCCTCAGTGTAAGGGAGGTGCTTTGCTGATTTAGCTACATTTTGATTCCAAGTGCACTTTCCAGTACACTTACCATGTTACGACTTGCCTCCTCTTATTAAGAGAGTGTGTTTATAGAAAAGTAGGTTGTTTATTAAGGAGAGTGACGGGCGGTGTGTGCTTATCTCAGGGCCGATTTCAGAAGAGTGTTCTGATCTCTTCTTACTGCTAAATCCACCTTTAGGTGTTTTTCAGTCTACCATTCGTATATGTTTTTGTAAAAAAATGTAGCCCATTTCTTTCCACTTCATTTGCTACACCTCGACCTGACGTTTTGGAGTTTTATTCATTTTGCTTACTTTTTATCCTTCATAGGGTGAGCTGACGACGGCGGTATATAGACGGTAATGGCAAGAGGTGGTGAGGTTTAACGGGGATTATCGGTTATAGAACAGGCTCCTCTAGGTGGGTGTGAGATACCGCCAAGTCCTTTGGGTTTTAAGCTAGCGCTTGTAGTTCTCTGGCGAACAATATAGTGAGATATTGTTTAAGTTTGTGGTTGGGCATAGTAGGGTATCTAATCCTAGTTTGGGTCCCAACTGTCGTGACATCAAGGTTTCTTATATTTATAAAGTCACTTTCGTTGTTGTTTATTCTACTCATGGATGCGTATAACGGCTTTATGAGGTCTGAACTTTAGTAAGTTTGAGGTCATTCTTTAATCACTCTTTACGCCGTGGTGTGTTAATGTGAGTCACTCGTATAACCGCGGTGGCTGGCACGAGATTAACCGACTCTGTTAACTTTAACTGATTCAAGCTTGCACTTATTAAATCAATGTTTGTTACTGCTGAAATCCCTTGGGGGTGTGGCTTAGCAAGGTGTCTTGGGCTACATTTGTGTGCCTGATACCTGCTCCTAATTATTTAATAGAGTAATTAGGGCATTCTCACAGGAGGGCTGAAACTTGCATGTATAATTCTAGTTACAATTAACACTAAGGCTAGGACCAAACCTTACATGCCTGCGGAAAAAGTTTAATTTTCATATTAGCATCTTCAGTGCCATGCTTTAAAATTAAGCTACACTAGC